TCGGGATCTTCACCTCGTGCACGGGCCAGCATGATTTGGAAGAGCTCAAAATAATCCAGTTCAGGCTCCTGTTCACGAGGCCACCTGTCCCGAAATGACTTGGCCCAATAGGGAAATTCCAATTCATCGGTCCTTTCGGTAAAATCAAATAGATTGTCATAAGGGTACCATATTCTAGGAGCCCCAATTATGTTATGGAATGAACTCCCCCCCCTCCCGGATAGGAGGGGGGATCCTTCTCCTTCCTCTTCTCCAAACCCCGATTCGCCATCTTCTTCAAACTCCCATTCGCCTTTTTCTTCAAACCCCGATTCGCCTTCTTTTTCATAGAGAAATTTCTGATCAATGATAGAACAAGATCCATTTTGCATCATATATAACGGATTCCTTGGTTCGGACCGAAGAAGCAATGTCACTCGATCATTATCAAACTGACTGCAATCTTTTTCTGTCCGTGAGGATCCCACCAGAGCGACTTCTACTTCTAATAGGCCGTTAACTAGATCAGAATCATCCTCAGCGAATTTATAAGAAGCGGCGAGCCCATTTGCATTTGGATCATCGGGTCCGAGTGGAGACCAAATATCTTGAGCGACCGATCCGGCAGAACAACTCAAAAGATAAAGAAGTATCGTTAATCTCTTCATGCTCATTCCAAGTTCGAAGTACCATTTGGACAAATAAGAATCCCCTACCGCACTGAAGTTTGTCTTTAGAAAGATAGATATAGGATCTATGGGGCAATTACTTAGGCAATTACTTAGAAGTACATTTTGTGCAACAGCCCTTCCTATCTGATAGAAGATGATCCCATGATCCCTAACCGATCTTACCCGGTATCGAAACTCCCAAAATTGTCTATGAAGAGCTGATCTAATTGTATTAGTGTCTATAATTGATTTCTTCTGTGCAAGACTAATTGATATGGCCTCATTGGTAAGTGCTACAAGATCTCGTGCACAGGGATCCATGGTTATGGACCCGAATCCGTTAGTATGGAACATTTTCTTTTCCAAGTGAAATCCCCTACTATATGAAAGAATGAAAAAGTGCTTTCGCCGTTGTGGAATAAGAGGCCTTCGCATCTTAATGCATGTATTGAATTTATTCGGAGCTATTAGACCGGGATCCACTTTTTTGGGAATATGAGTCGAAGCAATAACAAGAAAATTTCTAGTGGAACCTCTTTCACAATCTCTGTAGAGATAGTTCTCTAATATACCGAGGGATAAGTAATTCGACTCATTCACAGACAGATCATGAATGTTTGGAATCCATATTATGCAATGGGACATTGCTTTTGCGAATTCTAATCGAACTAATTCTAATTGAAAGGTGGTATTAAATGGGACCGTTTCTATTTCCGGCGCCGTATATACAGCTCGCGCTTCCATCATAGTTATCCACAGCTCCATATCAAAACCAAAGTCAGCATCGATATCGCCAATATCATCAAAATCGTCATCATCCGTAGTGTTGCTATCGTCCTCAATCTCATCCAAATCATCCTCTTCAATAAAAATCCGTTTAGGCTCGTCATTCCGGAACTCGTCCGTAAATAACATAATGAAAGGAAAATAGGAGTTTGTCGCTAGGTATTTGACCAAATAGGATCGTCCAAGTCCTTTAGAACCTATCACTAAAATATTCCTAGAAAGGGATAGGGCTGAGCGGAGCGAAAAGGGTCTTGGTCTTGCATGAGATGGGAAATGAGAACTATTAGTCCTACACAAGGTTTGTGAATAAGTGATTGTCTGATAATGAGCAAGGAAGATCCGTCTTTCTGCTAAACAGGATCTATTGAACTCATAATTCATTAGATACTTTTTATGAATGTCAACTAAGTATCGTAAGTAAATTGATCCCGGTTGTTCAATCATTTGATAACCAGAGTCATTTTTTGATAAATGATCACTATGAGTATGAGTCAGACTCAATAGAATTTGATCAATCCCTTTTTTTGTCGTTAAGGTGGAGAAATGAACCATGAATTGTTTTTCTTCCTCATCAGCATCAATCCAATTACTGTTCTCAAACAACCAGGATTCTGTTTTATCATCAATCCAATCAACGTTCATGAGTGACCAAGATTCTATTTTATCAGAAAAAAAATCACCGTTCGCGTTTTTTATTTTTATTATCAATGAATAGATCTCTTTACTTGTACGACTTAGATGTTTCGTATTTCTCGAAAAAGTGATTCGATTGATGGGATTTGGTAGAATACTGAATTGTTCCAGAGCAACTAAAAAGAGATTCTTTAACCAGAAAGAATTCAGTTGAGATGTAGGATACCCATCCAGAAGTTTTTGCAACTCAATCGCGTATGATGGAATCATCAAAGATTTGATCTTTTCTAACTCTGTCTGTAACTTACTAGAGGCTCGGGAAACAAAGAGAAGATGTGTACAAACGAGATATCCAGCAACAAGAAGAAGGAAAAGGATTGAATAGAGGAACTCCTGAGCATTTGGTGATCTCAGATGTGTCCATATCAATG